TCTAATTCTGATCTTCCTCCCCAATCTGATATTATGGTGCTGGTATAGACCGAAATTCCGTTATGGTCCAATTCTGACCGATAATAAATACCGGGGCTTTGCAGTATTTGATTGATCACAATTCTGTATATTCCGTTTACTATAAAAGTTCCCAGGGAATTCATTAGAGGAATGTTTCCAATAAAAATTGTTTGCTCTTGCATATCCCTGCTGGTTTTCCAAATTAACCCCGCGGATACATATAATTCAGAAGAATATGTAAGTGATTCATACACAGCATCTCTTTCTTTTAGCAACGGTTCCACCAATTGATATGTTTCCACAAATAATTGAAATTCAATTTCTTGATCTGTATCTTCAATCTTGGGAACCTTATAAAGTTCTTCTGTCAAGCCCTGATCAATGAACCTACAAAACCCTTCAAATTGTATCTGATTAAGCCCAGGTATTGTCGACATTCCCTCATTTCCATCCCGGAACATTTGAAATGAATTTCCCATTTATAGAAAAATCCCATTATTAGCGCATTCTTCATCGAATCATATAGATCGACCCAACGCCGATGGAATTTATATTCTGTTTACTGAATCACATAAAATTTTACCCAATTCCATACTAGATATGTCCATATATGGACAGGATGAAATATGTATGAATGGGGGGAATAGAGAGAATTTTCTACTCAAGTAAAATTTCGGAATTGAATTTGTAAGAGAAGAGATGAAAGGAATTGATAAAAAATTCTTGGAACCAAAATTCTGCTGCTTAGATTTATGGGCTTTACTCTATACTATATCAGTATCAGAACAAAAATGATTCAATTACTACTATTATAATGATATTACATATTCTGGATACCGGAAAAAAAAAGAAAAGGATTCGCGATTTGATCTGTTCACCGAGAGAAATATAGAATAATCAGAAACAGTACAACGTTTCTTTTTTCTTACTTAACCCCTTTTAGTATTTCGTTGTAAAAAAAAATTGCCGAGAAAAGAAAGAGAAACTTTGACTGATTCTTTTATTCTATTATTACTTTACTAGCATTCGTAAAATACACTTGGGAAGCGGGTTGTATTTCGTTGTATTTATTAAACGTGTGTAGCTATCTGCTATATATCCTTCCGTTTCCCCTTTTATTCTTTTATTGCAGTTCTATTCGGGGCAGCGCGGGCGGCGGTCTATCCAAATTTATACTTTTTTCGTCAATCGATTCAATGAAAATTTGAAGTACGATATTTTCGGAGAATTCTCTATCGGCATCATATCATATTTTATATTTGAATATCCGATTCTATATCTGGGCAAGTTCTGTTCTGGTTCCGGGGTTTCCTTTACATATATAAAGATTTTTTATATAATATTTATATAATATAATATTTATATAATATAATAAGTAGAATCATATAATATATAATTCTAATCGAAATTGAGAAAAATGGAAATTAAGAAAGATTTTTTGATTGAAAAGAATCAATTCAATCAATAATAGTTAGTTATTTTTTTTTACTTTCTTATGTAATTAGGGAAACTCAATTTAAGATCCAACTCAAAAAATCATTCATGAATTCGCAGTCAAGTCACAAGTAAATAGTTAATGGTTCAATTTTTTTATGAATTTTTTGATGAAGGAAAGTCCAAATTTTCCTTTTCAATGGAAAGGGGTAGGTGAAGTTTTTAGGTATTGTGCATTTTGCGATACTTATACAATCAAAAGCAAAAGGGCGGATATAATCAAAAAGGGGAATGGTTTCTTTTGGTTAAGGCAAACAGGATTCAAGATGCAAGTACAAAAAAAAGAAATTCAGTAATCCCCCTCAAAAAAAAGGGGGGTAATATTGTCATCTATTTTTTTTTTGGCGACATGGCCGAGCGGTAAGGCGGAGGACTGCAAATCCTTTTTTCCCCGGTTCAAATCTGGGTGTCGCCTGGTTAACAAAAGACCAGAAATCCCCCCTTTTTTTGATATAACTCACCGAAATATTCCCCAGCAGAGGGGGCTGTTGATACGCGCTTGATTCGAAGCATATGGAGATTCTCGGAAAGATCCATAACTTTTTGTGTATAGGATTCAAAAAAAATTTTTCGTACTATGAAGGGAGTCGAGAAGTCTTGATAGCCCTTCCACTACTAATGGAATGGGATATTTACTGACTGGGCCTTGAATTAGATTGGATAACCAAGGGGGAGTCTAACTGTTAGTTAGTGTGGAGAAACAGCTTTGGTCTACAAACTCACGAATGTCTTTGAGTACTCAGATATTCGATCAATATTTGATTGTATAATTCAGTTTTTATATATTATTTTGATATATTATATAAAAAAAAGTGAAAAAAAAACTTCTGTTCAGTAACCCCGAGTCAAGAATAGAATCGACTGTCTTCCCATTTTTTTATGAATGAATTATGAAGGTTAACAAAAGAATAGGTCTTTTTATTCCCACACACTATAATGCTATATTAGTAAGACTCCCTTGTCCGCGGGGGTCGTTGCATATTTTGCTTGTACTTAATCTTTCCCAATTCTATTTGTATTAAAAATTTCTTATCTTATTAAGTGCGTTTATTGGATTGGTTCATTAAATAAAGAATTTCGGGTAAGAATCCCCTTTTGACTATGCACCCTGGATTTCACTATTATTAGTGAACAAGAATGGAATAATTCCTTCGTATTCATAGAGATAGGGGACATAATTCACATGGATATAGTAAGTCTCGCTTGGGCTGCTTTAATGGTAGTCTTTACATTTTCCCTTTCACTCGTCGTATGGGGAAGAAGTGGACTCTAGAAGTACTATTAATGTAATTGCGATAAGAAATCAAACTTTATCAATTGTTTTCTAGATCATTCTACAAAGCATTTTGTTTGAACTTTAATTCGAACTATAAAAAAAAAGAAAATAATAATGTCAATCAAACAGATATTTCAATGATTCCCACGTTTGTATTTGGGAAGGGGATACATATAGTAAGAAATTTTCATTTTCCTAAGACCACTTCTTATTATTTGTTATTTTTTTTGCTATTAAAAAAAGGCGTTCTGTTATTAATTCTGTTATTAAATTAAGCGAATGCGCACTTTCTAGGGTAAAAACATATACATAGTGGTTCTTCAACAAGATACTACGCATAAGCAAATCTTGCCCCGGGCGAGTCACGTATTGTGTGTACTCGCCGCTTGCTTTATTGTTGTAGAAATTGGATTTAGGCTTTATCGGCATCGACGGATTTCATATCATGGTTCAAGTGTTACAAATTGGTAGTGTTTACTACTCCTTTTCGGAATTGGAAGAAGTTCCCATACTCCTTTCTGTTAGTGATTCAATCAAATACTTTTTTGGAATGAAAAAGATTACCGGCTTTTTTTGAATTGCCCTGCCCGTAGACTTTTTACTTCTTTGATTTTCTTTTTTTCGATAGATACTGGGATTTCGATTTGAAAGAATCCGAAATCCCGGAATTCAAGCAAGAGTTATCCCCCCCTTTTTTTATTTCGGATTGATCGGAATCAATACACAATACAAATCAAGAAAATAAATGTAGCAAAGAAATAGACCTGGGGCCCTATCTATAGAATATAGATAGAATTCTATCGATATGAAAATAGATATTGTAGAAGATTGCTTTATATTAAGCCTGTATCTTTATAGAGTACAACTTTATACATTACAAAACCGCAAATCTAATAAATAGATAATATGGTAGAAAGATTGATATATTTCTTTCTACCATATTCTAAAATCTCATAGAAGACTGTTGATTCTAGCCTGCGTATTTAATTGAAGATTTAAGAAACGAAATTGGAATCCTTTTTTTTCTTAAATAATTATCATTGCTAAAGACATAAGAAGTCAAGTTTCATTCAGATTAATTGTTTTGGCTGACCGTTTTTACATATATGATAAGTAAAAAAGCAGTAGGAACTAGAATGAAGAGTGCAGTAGCAATAAATGCGAGAATATTTACTTCCATAATCTCAGTGGTTTTTAATTCGCAATAACTCGGGATTTAATCCCATAGAGATAATCAAAATTTCGCCTGTAAATTCAATGGGATGAATTACATCTCGATGATATTGAATCGCATCAATATTATGAATAACAATGTCTGGGCTATCAAATCACTTCGCCGTCGCGAATTAAATAGTATAACATAGGAAGATCCTTTATCCATACTCAATAGAAAATTGAATTCGTAATCGAATCAAGAAATCTTTTTTTTATTCTTTTACATTCTTTCTGCAACCTACTGTCTTACTTGGACAATCATCGGATGAAGTATCATCTGACCGTTTTCCATTTACATTGCATTGATAACAAATCCCACAAAAAAAAAACAACAATAGAAGTAAAACGAAAAGGGGGGCGGGAGTTAAACCCGAAACTCCTATTTTTTTATGATATAATTTTCTTTTTCTTACAAGAAAAAGAAAATTGTGAAAAAGCCAAATTCCGATATAGTATAAAAGATCTAATCTTCTATCTTCTATAAAAACCTTTCTTTTTTTAATATTCTCTTTTCTTGGATTAGGACTAGCATATATTAAAAAAAGTTCGGTGTAAAATTTGAATGAGATAGATTTTAAAAAAGGAGTTAGTTTGAGTCATTGAGACTACAAAAAATCGGAACTAGAAGGGGAGAGGTTTTTAATCTGAAAAGCCTTTTTCGGGGTAACTCAAATTCCATTTTGGAGTGTACAAGAAATGAATTCTAGTTTTGTATGTGCTCCCGAGAAATGATACTCTATTCCATTAGATAGAGGCAATAAATTGAAAGACCAGACCCAGTACGCTATCCCTCGGAATCCTGAATATGCTGTTCCCAATAATTGGACTAATCCAATTCGATCTCTCTCCCACCAATAGGTACTCATTGAAGTAATGAAAATTTATATATATGTGTTTGATGAGAAATAACGAAAAAAGAAAAAAATTCCTATTGAGAATGACCTAAATTATATTCATTTCATTGTGCCTCTTTTGCCATAAAATGAAAATGGAGAGGTGAGTTGATGTGTTTATTGGATCCGTCGGGACTGACGGGGCTCGAACCCGCAGCTTCCGCCTTGACAGGGCGGTGCTCTGACCAATTGAACTACAATCCCAGGGAAATAAGGTCTACCGCATCAATATTTTTAGGATTTAATTCAAACCCATTTTAAAAAATTTTCGGGTTGTAACAGAGACACGAGTGATATAGTGATATCTACATAACTATGCACTTTCCTTTTTTGTGAGAGCGACACGAATTACATTACTAGTGATTCTTTCCTTATTTCCAAATCGATTCATATTGATTGAGCATCAATTTTGCAATAAAAAAATTTCTTTTCTCGTTTCCTTCGACTTTCTTTTTTATACTTACAGATCTTTCTACTTACAGATACTTATATGAATCTAGATCGGAATTTTTTGGAACAAAAAATCGAGCAAATAAAACAAAAAAACAAATACAAATAGAGGTATGTATATCGAAAAAATGGAATTCTTGGGCCGAGCTGGATTTGAACCAGCGTAGGCATATTGCCAACGAATTTACAGTCCGTCCCCATTAACCCCTCGGGCATCGACCCAGGAAAAATCAATTCTATTTTCAATTTTAGGCTTATTGATAATGCACGATCAACTTGCTTTTTTAGTACCCTACCCCCAGGGGAAGTCGAATCCCCGCTGCCTCCTTGAAAGAGAGATGTCCTGAACCACTAGACGATGGGGGCATGTGTGTCCGACCGCCATCATACTATGAGCATAGTATCAACAGTTTTTCGAAATTGTCAATAGAGTCAATAGAATGTAAGAATATGATTCGATCCAAGGGATCATTCCGCCCTTCACGATTCCATAGAGTTTTTTGATTTGTCATTCCTATTTATTAATCCTTAATTCTAACCGCCATCCCATTCGATTCGATATATAAAGCCATTATCATTATCCATTATTCATATTCTTTTTCTTTATTTAAATTTAATTTTTTTATTAGTTATTAGAATTATATTCTAATTTTTTAATTTCAAAACTTAAAATCGAATATCTAAGAAAATTCTATCTAAATCGAAATTAAATATGAAAAAAAGGTCTCGATTAACTAGAATACTATTATAATATAAAAATCTAAAAATAAAACTTTCAACTCCATTTCTTCTACTTTCTTGATTCATTCATTTTTTTAAGCCGAAATACGTCTTCGTAGTAAACCATAAAATTGATAAAGGAGAAATCCGGGATGATAAAGGGGATCAATAAAATTTTGGAAATTCTTTTTTATGGATTAAGGGGACAAATCGAACTTCTCCATCACATGATTTAATGAACTATCTTGCATCTATGTCGAATTGGTAGGTACATGTCTCAAGTGATTTTTGTTCTGATAGGGATCAATTTAATAAAAGAAAAAAAATGAGGGTCGGCTTGGTTCATTGAAGTGATAGTTTTAAAAGATCAATAAATCGTTTGATCCGAGACTCGACAGTAAATCAACTTGATAATTACGGAAAGAGCCACCCGCCGCTATGAATTTACTTTATTATATAGTATTATATAGTATAGTCTATAATAACATATTATGTAATATAGGGAGAGAGATATTTTTTATCTGCATAGTGACTCATTCAGGAATTCGGGTAGTTAAAGGGCCCCTTTAACTCAGTGGTAGAGTAACGCCATGGTAAGGCGTAAGTCATCGGTTCAAATCCGATAAGGGGCTTTTTACTTTTTTTCATAAAACCCGAGTCGTAGTATTCCTGTTTGAACGTAGAATACAGGTTTTTCCTGTTTTTGTTAAAGGAAAAAGGAAACAACTGTATAATTTTAAGGATAATACGTTCTAGTAGTTAGTTCTAAAGTTGAACATCTTTTCATTATACTGAAAAATGATAAGAGAAGTTGTCTATTGAATCACCAAATATTCCTATTTTTTCAATTACTCCAAACTAATCCATTGGAAAGATTCGAAATCAACAAATAAAAAGGGAAAAGTAAGTGGACCTGACCTATTGAATCAGGACTATATCCGCTATTCTGATAAAAAAATTAGATAGATATGAAATTGGAACGGTTGACCCCCCTTTTTTTTTATTTGATTTCTTTGGAATGCGTACCAATTTGTCGATATTTCCGGTTAAATTTTTGTATTCCTAGATATTCCACAAGAATAATTTGGGTATTCCCTTCCTTCTCTATGAAGTAAGGGAAAAAGTTTCTTCTAAACCACAACATAAACAAACCTTTTCGCTATCTTTCTTTGATTCCAGAGGAGGATTAATATCTATTTATAGAATAAGATTTAGATATATCTATTAGTATTAGATCGTAATTTTATGTACCAACTATTTTTAGATCGATGCATCCCATATTCTTGTTTCGACAATGGGATGGAAAATACATGCGAGAAAAATGGGGTATCCTAGTCTTTTTTTATTGAATATTGTATGGAATTTCATTAAGTTAGGAAAAACGGTAATTCTCTCTTTTCCTGACAGAGAAAAGTAAAAAAAAAGCAATAG